AAATTTCATGTACGGATTCTTGAATACCTACTATGGTAGAATATTCATGTGGTATTTTCTCAGATTTTGCGCGTGTGATACATGTACCTTCTATTTCTCCGAGCAAAGCTCTTCGCATTGCAATGCCTATTGTATCGGCTTGACCTTTCATAAGTGGGGCCAGAATAAAGCGTCCATAATAAAGACGCTTACTGTCTGCTCTTGATTCAACACACTTCCACTGTAGTGTCCGAGTAGATACTGTTACTTTCTCTCGAACCATAGTATATTATTTGATCAAATCATTGAATTATTTATTTCTCTTGAAATCTCTTCAATGTTTATTTTTACACACGTCTTTTTTTAGGAGGCCTACAGCCATTATGTGGCATAGGAGTTACATCCCGTATGAAACTTAATAGTATACCACTTCTACGAATAGCTCTTAATGCCGCATCTCTTCCGAGACCCGGGCCTTTTATCATAACTTCTGCTCGTTGCATACCTTGATCCACTACTGTCCGAATAGCATTTCCTGCTGCGGTTTGAGCGGCAAATGGTGTACCCCTTCTTGTACCCTTGAATCCACAAGCCCCGGCAGAGGACCAAGAAATTACTCGACCCCGTACATCTGTAACAGTCACAATGGTATTGTTGAAACTTGCTTGAACATGAATAACTCCCTTGGGGATTCTACGTGTATTCTTACGTGAACCAATACGTCTATTTCTACGCGAACCAATTTTTGGTATAGGTTTTGCCATATTTTATCATCTCATAAATATAAGTCAGAGATATATGGATATATCCATTTCATGTCAAAACAGATCCTTATTCTTTTTTTTTTTTTTTTTTTTTTTTTTACTTAATTTATTTTATTTATTTATTTGTACATCTGTACATCGGGTCCTTTAGATTTCGAGAGTCTTTTTGTTTTAGAAAGATTATCCTTGTCTTTGTTTATGTCTCGGGTTAGAACAAATTACTATAATTCGTCCCCGCCTACGGATCAATCGACATTTTTCACAAATTTTACGAACGGAGGCCCTTATTTTCATATTTGTCATTCCTTTTTTTAATTCCGAATCTACTTATTGGAAGAAAATAAGTTTCTTGAAATTTTGAATTTCGAATTGTATCCTCACGAAAGAATGTTGAAATTGAAAAAACCGCCTAATCATTCAAGTCTTTGCTTTGGAGTCTCTAAATTATACGCCCTTTGGTTGAATCATAAGGACTTACCTCAATTTTTAGTCTATTTCCTGGTAGTATACGTATAAAACTACATGAAATCCTTTACGAAACAAAAACCAGAATAATTTTTTTGTTATCTAAACGAATCCGGAAGATACATACCATCGGTAAGTTGTTCAGTAATTAAACCCTCATGAATCCATTTTTGTTGTTTCATTCCAGGTAAAACCGCTTTGAAGTATCAACTAATGTTAATGTAAGAGGGATAATATTATAAACTTGTCCTTTCTCTTTTTTCACAAATATGACCGTGTCGGCTATTAGAAAGATTACCATATATAACACAAAATTTCTCCGCCGATTCCTTCTAGTCGAGCCTTTCGGTCTGTCATTATACCTCGAGAAGTAGAAAGAATTACAACCCCCATTCCGCCTAAAATTCTAGGAATTCGTTGATAGTTAGAATATATTCGTAGACCGGGTCGACTGATCCGTTTTAAATTTAAAACAGTTCTATATGGTCCTTTCCTATTTCTTCTATGTCGTAGGGTTAAAACCAAAAAATATTTATTGCTTTCTTGATGTTTTCTCACGTTTTCAATAAAACCCTCTTGTAAAAGGATTTTAACAATATTTTCAGTGATGTTAGTAGATGGTATTCGAACTGTTCTTTTTTTATTCATGTCAGCATTTCGTATAGAGGTTATTATGTCAGCAATAGTGTCTTTACTCATGATAAACTAAGATTTTTGTTTCCCCCGAATTTTGATATAATCAACATGCTCTTTTTCTTTTTTTCTTAATTTTTTAATATTTATGAATTATTTTTTTTTTTAATATTTATGAATTATTAAAGATATATACGTGATAGATAAACAATTTACTAATTAATTAAATTAATTTAATCAATTTCATTCAAATACTATATTTAGGTCTTCCCCTATAATACTTCAGGTGCTAATGAAACTATTTTAGTGAAATTTAACTGTCTTAATTCCCGGGCGATCGCGCCGAAAATTCGGGTTCCTTTTGGATTTCCTTCTTGATCAATAACAACCGCAGCGTTGTCATCATATCGTATTATCATACCGTTGTCGCGTTTGAGTTCTTTACAAGTACGTACAATGACAGCTCGGACCACTTCTGATCTTTCTAGAGGTGTATTTGGTACTGCTTCCTTGATTACAGCAACAATAATGTCACCAATATGAGCATATCGTCGATTACTAGCTCCTATGATTCGAATACACATCAATTCTCGGGCCCCGCTGTTATCCGCTACATTCAAATGGGTTTGAGGTTGAATCATATCATTTTTTTTTTATCGGTTTTTTCTTTTTCAATGCAAAGGTATAAATAAAAAAAAAGAAATATTATTTGTTCAAAACAAGAAAAGAAACCTGCAATTGTTTTTTTTTTCATCCCCAAAACCCCTTTTGTTTGTTTCTACATTCCTATCCAGAAAGAATGAATTGAGTTCGTATAGGCATTTTAGATGCCGCTATTGAAATAGCCCTTCTAGCTATATTTTCTGCTACTCCGCTCATTTCATAAAGTATTCTACCGGGTTTAACGACAGCTACCCAATATTCGGGAGATCCTTTCCCCGAACCCATACGTGTTTCTGTAGGTCTTACTGTAACAGGTTTGTCTGGAAATATGCGTACCCATATTTTTCCACCGCGGCGTGCATTTCGTGTCATTGCTCGCCGCCCTGCTTCTATTTGTCTAGATGTGATCCAAGCGGGTTCAAGCGCTTGAAGAGCATATCTACCGAAGCAAATACGATTACCTCGATAAGATATTCCTTTCATTCTTCCTCTGTGTTGTTTACGGAATCTGGTTCTTTTGGGGTTATAGTTGATGGTTGTTTAGCAATTCCATCCATCTCTACTACAGAACCGGACACGAGAGTTTCTTCTCATCCAGCTCCTCGCGAATTAAACAATTAAAAATAATTAAACAAAAAAAAATACACGGTTAATAATATATGGAATCGTGGGATTCTTTGAAATTTGATCTAATCGATTATAAATTAGAGATTTTTTGTGGTTTAATATAGAATTTAACACGTATTCTATTTATAGATAATGTCGTTTTGGTAGAACGCTATAATGAATCTTTATTTTGTTTTTCCTTTTATTTCGAATAGACTAAAATTTAGAAATAAAAAAAAAATTCGCGGGCGAATATTTACTCTTTCAACATTCAGTTGTAAGATTAGTCTATGACATGACCTCTCAGAATAAATGAATAGGTTTCTGGTTCGTTCCGCCATCCTACTCAATGAATCATTAGGATTCGTTTTCAATAGAATCTTATGCATTCACAGGTTCTGTCGTTCCCACCACTTCTCGATTAATGATTAGGTCTGAATTTTACAACGGAGCCTCCAATTAAATTTATTCTTGAGTCAACCTTCTCAGTCTTTATTGGCTCGGGGCTCTTGATTTTTTGTTCTATGCACGGATTTGTCTAATTATGGATCAATCAGTATTGATGCTTTATTACATTCCCTTTATATGAGATGACTCATAGACCTTACATATTGGAATTATATATCATTAATATTCTTTTTCTATCTTTCTCTCACCCTTCCATTTATCTGTATACTTTATATTGCTTTACAACCCATAATATATTGCTTTACAACCCATAATCAGATTGTTTTTTTTTTTTGTTTATGTAAAAAAGATTTCAGTTGCTACAATGATATGACTTATATATCATATCTTGACTGGTTCTTTCTATCCAGATAACACGAAGTGATGAGTTGGTTATTAGTTCTATAGTTATCAGTTTGTACTATGGGCTGTCCATTTTTTTGAATCCCAACCCTAAAAAAACCAACGAGTCACACACTAAGCATAGCAATTATATCAAATGATTAATCGAATTTTTATTCAACCTTATAGAATTGTTCTTTTTTTTTTTTATTATTTACCAGAAAAAGAATGAAAGAGTTTGCCATTTTTTGTTTTATCACCAGATATAACTAAATATAAGTCAAGTAAGTTCTTATTATTCCTCGTCTACAAATATCCAAATTTTGATGCCTAATACCCCATAGATAGTTCGAACTGCATAGGAACAATAATCAATTTTAGCTCGAATGGTTTGTAGAGGAACTCTACCTTCTCGGATCCATTCAACACGTGCAATTTCTTTTCCGTCGATACGCCCTGCAATTTGTACTTGAATCCCTTTTGTACCTGCCTGTTCAGTTAATTCAATAGCTTTTTTCATTGCTTTGCGAAATGAAACTCTATTCTTTAATTGTCCGGCTATAAATTCTGCAAGAATATTTGGGTGCCCGTAAGGATTTGCAATTCTTGTAATAGCAATGTTGAGTTTTCGGTTTACACAATTGAGTTCTTTTTGTACATGCGTCTGTAATTCTTCGATTCTTCGAGTCCTGTCTTCTATTAATAACTTGGGGAATCCCATATAGATTATGACCTGAATCAAATCGATTCTTTTTTGAATCTCTATACGTGCAATTCCCTCTACATTAGAGGATATTTTCATATTATTTTGCACATAATTTTTGATACAATCTCGTATTTTTTGATCTTCTTGTAGATCCTTTGAATAATTTTTTGGTTGTGCAAACCAAAGAGAATGATGACCTTGGGTTGCACCAAGTCTAAAACCAAGTGGATTTATTTTTTGTCCCATAATCCCCCACTACTATATATATCGTGAAACGTGACATCTGTTTGTATTTTTTTTTTATTCATTTCGATTTTTTTTAAGCATAACATAATATAGCGTATTTGTATTTTTTATAATATAAAATATTCTTCCTTTAAGTATTCCTCAGCTCT